AAAGAGGATAAATAGTTAGGAAGTAAAATGGACTTTTTGTTGGGGATAGAGGGATTTGAACCCTCACGATTTCTAAAGTCGACGGATTTTCCTCTTACTATAAATTTCATTGTTGTCGGTATTGACATGTAGAACGGGACTCTCTCTTTATTCTCGTCCGATTAATCAGTTTTTCAAAAGATCTATCAAACTCTGGAATGAATGATTTGATCACTGAATATTCGATTCTTCCTTAAACTTCGATTGGAATGGATTCACAATAACTCTGAATTTTTTCTTTTATTTATATATATATATATATTCGATAGATTCGGGTCGTGATTAATCGTTTGATATGTTAGTATGTATACGTATGTATTAGATATATAGGGCCGTCCTTTCTGTAACTTCGATAGAGGGATTCCAGCTACCAACACAACGTAGTCAACTCCATTCGTTAGAACAGCTTCCATTGAGTCTCTGCACCTATCCTTTTTTTTATTCTAGTTTTATAAACCCTTGTTTTCTCAAAATAAAGATTTGGCTCAGGATTGCCCATTTTTAATTCCAGGGTTTCTCTGAATTTGGAAGTTACCACTTAGTAGGTTTCCATACCAAGGCTCAATCCAATCAAGTCCGTAGCGTCTACCAATTTCGCCATATCCCCTTTTGATTTGAGACCAAAATCCAGTTGGAATTCCACCCATCTCTTTCATTTATTTTGGAACCGTTGAATTCATTAGATAATTATTCCCATATCGAAAAAGTGTATGCTCCTATTTGATTTTTTTGGCGATCCTCTATCAGAGGATCTCTATTGGATAAACCTTGTTTCAATCAGAAATGATTCTATCATTGATGTATCCGCAATTCAATATGGATAGATATATCCCATATATATATGTTTCTCCCCCCCTTTCTTTTTTACAGTACGATTTGGAATACTGGAACGGTCGATATTCATTCTTCTTTTTTTTTCGTCCTATCTCTTTCTTTTCCGAATGAAACCAGAAGAGTGTCTCATTCTAATTTGGATTGTATCTTTATCCTTATCTTATCTTTTCTTAGGACCGATCCGTTCGCTATACGCTATAATTATTGTGCTATAACTGCTTTACTTTAAGAAATAAATAAAATGTATAAAATTGTATAAAATGCATAAAAAAAAAAAAAATAGAATGTATAAATAATAATTAATGTAATTGATATGATAGAATGAAAATTCTACTAATTAGTCATATACTAATTAGTCATATATTTCTATTAGAAAAATATCTATTAGAAAAATAGAATTCTATTAATTCTATTTAGTCATATCTAGTTCTATATCATTAGATATATTAGTTATAACTAATATATCTAATGATATAGATATAATGATATAGATATAACAATAGAACTATGAACTATATAGTTCATATTAAATTAATAGCTAATAGCTCTAAGCTAAGATCCAGCAGTTTCCTGAATTCCTATACACTATTTCTATTTGTTATACTATTTCTATTTGTTATACTATTTCTATTTATGTCATGTGAGCCCGCTTAGCTCAGAGGTTAGAGCATCGCATTTGTAATGCGATGGTCATCGGTTCGATTCCGATAGCCGGCTTTTTTTTCTCTATCGATTTTTCCATGATTGATAATCTCTCCTTTTCTCAAAATGTTGGATCACCGATCTATTATGTTATGTCGTGGTAACTTGTAACTATGAATAAAAAATGGATTGGAGCAATTAGATCTCTACAGAACAAATCATAAAACGTAGCCTCAACTTCCTATATATACATATACAAAAAATCCGGATATTAATAGAATTCATTCTACTTTGTAATATTTCAGTAAATTTAGCTTTGCTTTGTTTATCCTTTAGTTCAGTCTTAATTTAAGATTTATTCTGTAAAATGAAATTTCAATAAAATAAAAAAAGGAGTCTTTATGTCTCGTTATCGAGGACCTCGTTTCAAAAAAATACGCCGTCTGGGGACTTTACCAGGACTAACTAGTAAAAGACCTAAATCCGGAAGTGATCTTAAAACCCAATTGCTTTCTGGGAAAAGATCGCAATATCGTATTCGTCTAGAAGAAAAACAGAAATTGCGTTTTCATTATGGTCTGACGGAGCGACAATTAGTTAGATATGTACATATCGCTGGAAAAGCCAAAGGGTCAACAGGTCAGGTTTTACTACAACTACTTGAGATGCGTTTGGATAACATCCTTTTTCGATTGGGTATGGCTTCGACCATTCCTGGAGCTAGGCAATTAGTTAACCATAGACATATTTTAGTTAATGGGCGTATAGTGGATATACCAAGTTATCGTTGCAAATACCGAGATATTATTACTACGAAGGATAAACAAAGATCGAAAGCTCTGATTCAAAATTATATTGCTTCATCCCCCCCCGAGGAATTGCCAAAACATTTGACTATTGACTCATTCCAATATAAAGGATTAGTAAATCAAATAATAGATAGTAAATGGATCGGTTTGAAAATAAATGAATTGTTAGTCGTAGAATATTATTCCCGCCAGACTTGAACCTAACGAAAATAACAAAGAAAGATTCAGAGAATTTTGCCCTCTTTTCGACAAAGTAAATAGATCTAAGGGCCTTGATCCGCATTTTTCTCATTCACGTATTACAAATAGATCAGCAGTAGGATTTTTTTTTTCTTTTTTGCTCTTTCCAATATTTGTATTTTACGTACCGCAGTAATGTAATTAGGAATAGAGAATTTCTATCAAATAAAATCAAAGTCTTATTGCTGGAATAATGGTATCAGTTGTTATTTGATTTGATACATTGTGGTCGGTAACGTTGGTGAATTAACAGAAACGGAAAGAGAGGGATTCGAACCCTCGGTAAACAAAAGCCTACATAGCAGTTCCAATGCTACGCCTTGAACCACTCGGCCATCTCTCCTACATAATCTTATTATTGACCAGAAACCGAGTGAATAGGGAGTCATTCATATTATTGCAGTATAGGTATTACCGATCAATGGTTCCATAGGAATAATTCTTTTCAAATTTCCTATTTCTCAACACCAACTTCTCTCATCAGCTACCCCATGGATCTATTACAAATTCATGAATCGTCCCATGGATTTTTATTTCCATTGTATGGCATGACATATACACGTCATGTAAACAAAACGGATGGTTACTCTATTCTATTTTATCATGGAATAATTATTCTTTTTCCTCTTTGGATCATAACCAAATCAAAACTTCTCGAGTTATCAAAATCCGTAGTAAAAGAAAGTCCTTGGTTATTCAACTTAGATGAAATCTTAGATGAATATAGTAATAGTTCCGTTCATTGGTATACTACGAAATTGTAATGAAATCCAATCTGATTCAAATATTTCATATCTCTCCTTGTCCAAACAAAATGGGACAATTTGAGCGGAAGGTCCACATTTTTAGAATTAATCTGTTTTATGTTATTTCGTATTGTACAATTCCTTTGTTTGTGGGATCATTTTCCCCGAAGGGTAATGAAAAGAATTCTAATTATAGAATTATAGAAAGGATTGCTAATTATGCCTAGATCTCGGATAAATGTAAATTTTATTGATAAGACCTCTTCAATTGTAGCCAATATTCTATTACGAATAATTCCGACAACTTCAGGAGAAAAAAAGGCATTTACCTATTACAGAGATGGTGCGATTTGATTCTTTTTTCTTCTTTTTTTAGACTTCAGTATTATGAGAAAGAGACGTGATTCGGGATAGAAAGAACCAAATTATTGAAATAAACCTACGCTTGGTGAAGGTGAGTTTGAAGATAGAACAATTCCTTCTGTCGTGTATCCTCGATTGATGCAGCCTCGGATGCTTCAATTGTTAATTTGAGTATTGAGCGAAAGGTTACACCTATGGGTTCTATATTGTAGGTCAATCCTATTCCACTAGTACCAATAGGCAGCATAGGGGAAGAAGCACTACACCAAGGAATCAACAATACGAAAACTTTGTTATAAATTTCCCTTTTACTTATTGGTATCGGGACTAACAACAATGGTTGGGACAACAAACATCCATCTCGTTCGTACTTTGGATACCCGTATAACCATCAAAGATCGTTGAAGTGACTAATTCCTGAAAATAGGAGGCGTTGAGGACAAAGAAATTGTTGGAGTTATCATTTCCATCTAGCACTAATACGATTGGTGTTAAAAAAACCTCTTGCGGGAAGGCTGGCTAGAGATTTCTTGTAAAAATACCAGCTCCTGTCAGTTCATAATGAGAATAGTTAAATTTTGATTCCATGGATTATTCCCCTTAGTACTATGCACAGAAGGGGGGAGCCGTATGAGATGAAAATCTCACGTACGGTTCTGGAACGGAGATTCTTTGAATAGAATGAACGACCGTAACGGATGTTGGCTCAATCCGAAGGAAATTATGCGGAAGCTTTACAGAATTATTATGAAGCTACGCGACCAGAAATTGATCCCTATGATCGAAGTTATATACTCTATAACATAGGCCTTATACACACAAGCAACGGAGAGCATACAAAGGCTTTGGAATATTATTTCCAGGCACTAGAACGAAACCCATTTTTACCACAAGCTTTTAATAATATGGCCGTGATCTGTCATTACGTGCGACTATCTCCACTATAGAAAGAAGGAAAAAAAGATCAAATTAACTAGTAAATACTAGAAAAAAATGGGCTTTCTACATATGCATCGTTCAAAGCAACGATTTTGATCAGCTGTAGCAAGGAAAGAGACTTAACGAGAACCAAAATAGGAAGAAATGGGTATGGCATATATATTCTATGGATAAAGGATCGAATTGATAGAGAAAGCACCGTAAAGATCAATTAGCGAGCTATTGGGTCGATACAGTTAAGAACTGCTTACTTATGTCATGATATGGAATAAAAGTTAGGAATCAACTTATGTAATAGAGTCGATCCACTAAGGTATTGAGCAGCGGTGTAGCATCAGATCCCAAAGATAGTAAGTTCTTTTTTTTCTTATGGAGGAAAAAAGTCTTT